ATTGATTCAATTCCTTATGGAAATTACCATAGGTTTTTTTAATGTAATGAGCCTATCCTCTCCTCTCTATTGATAACTGATCATTAATTGAAGAACATAATATTCGGAGGACTCTTCTGACTAAACAAAAAATTGTCAGCAACGTTGTTTATTTTTTTTTTTTTAATCCAAAGAATTCTTCTTATTTTATACTTATTATACATAGGTCATCGATTCAGCATTGGATAAAAAAGATAAAAAGGGGAGTAAAATACCCATTTTTTATCTTTTTTCCAATCAAATAACGGATTCAAATCATTTTATCGACATGAGTGTTTTATATCGAAAATAAAATCCCAACTATTTGTTTTTGTTTGGAAAACTTTTCGGTATTAACATATTAACTAACCTAGTAGTATAGTAGAAAGAGTACCCTGCTACATCGAGACTTCAAATGGTCTATCTTTAACCCTGTATAATGTTTTACATTATTGGTTGAAAGAGAATCAAAGTATATTTACCAATAAATCACGAAATGCTATGATTCTTAAATATATATTTTTTTTTCAGAAGAAATTCGCGTAATTATGCACCTTTTTCCTAGTTATAATTAAAAAAAAAATGCAGTTGGTTGTACCCAGCCTATTCTTGAAATAAACAACTCGCACACACTCCCTTTCCAAAAAAAAGCAACACACCGAGCACGACGCTTAGATTTATTAGATTTGTTGCAAAAATATCGGTATTAAACCCGAAACTCCCAGCGGATGGCCAAAAACCCAAGTAAAGGAAAGAATCGGTTACATTTTTCATACGATCTCCTCTTTCTTAATAGTTATACTAATTTTTTATATTCTTTTTGTATTATTTTATTGTGAATTTTACTATATTCTAAATACTAAAAATAATCAAAAGATATATTTATTTCTAAATGGATTGTTTTTTTTTTTTTTTTCAATTGGAAATTTCCAATAAGACTTATACTTAATTATACTTAATTAGATTACAAGTAAGTACCAGGTCTTATCAAGGTCAATTGCAATACTTCCTAAAACTAAACAAAGTTATTCCATTGGACTAAGAAAGTAAAGCAAAAAGTGAGTTGGAGTGTTAATTACTCATTCTCAAATCGGATATTTCCGTGGGTTGTTGTTCCTAAGTAATTTAATTGTTTAATTGTAGGAGTTAAGTTTTAATATTACTATAATTTGAAAAAAACAAGAGCAGCAAATCCAAGGAAATAAAAAAAATATGTATTTTTAGGATTAAACAAAAGGATTCGCAAATAAAAGAGCTAATGCTACAACCAGACCATAAATTGTTAAAGCTTCCATGAAAGCCAGACTAAGCAATAAAGTACCTCGTATTTTTCCTTCTGCCTCTGGTTGTCTCGCGATCCCTTCTACAGCCTGTCCTGCAGCAGTACCTTGACCAACCCCAGGTCCAATTGAAGCAAGCCCGACGGCCAATCCAGCAGCAATAACGGAAGCGGCAGAAATCAGTGGATTCATGATAAGTCCCTCGCACCAAAACAAAAAATAAATAAATAGTTAATGATACAATCACCCAACATTAAATTCACAATTACAGACGAAATGGAAAGACTTCTATTGAACTATCTATCTAAATTCACAATAAATAGTACGACAAATTAGATATATCTTTAGTTCATATATACCTAGTTAATATCTAAATTCTATATACATGTCTTTCCCCCATACCGTAAACCAAATAAAATATTGTATCCTCAAGTCACCGGGATTCTAGACTCATTGTTCGAAAGATTTACAAGAGGTGTCTTAAGAGCGATTAGATTCCATACACCTAGTTGTTCCCTTGCTAACCAATCCATTTTATTTTATAATCCCAAAATATCGTAAACTTTTTTACAATTACTCTAGATCGTCTATAACTTTTTATATCTTATTTGTATATTTATCTTCCCTAAGTGAATTGGCGCATACATTGCATCAGGCTAAGCTAAAAAAAGACTATATAGTCAATGATGACCTTCCATGGATTCGCCTATATAAGCCGCAGCCAAGGTTGCAAAAATAAGAGCTTGAATACCGCTTGTAAATAATCCAAGGAACATGACAGGTATAGGAACTACCGAAGGTACTAAAGAAACAAGAACAACAACTACTAATTCATCAGCTAAAATATTTCCGAAAAGTCGAAAACTAAGCGATAAAGGTTTTGTGAAATCTTCTAAGATGTTAATAGGCAAAAGAATTGGGGTTGGTTGAATGTATTTACCAAAATAACCCAATCCCTTTTTTGTAAGACCCGCATAGAAATATGCTACTGATGTGAGTAAAGCTAAAGCAACGGTAGTGTTTATATCATTTGTGGGTGCAGCTAACTCCCCATGAGGTAACTGTATTATTTTCCAGGGTAAAAGAGCCCCCGACCAATTCGAAACAAAAATAAATAGAAACATAGTTCCAATAAACGGAACCCATGGACGATATTCTTCTCCAATTTGAGTTTTGCTCACGTCTCGAATGAATTCAAGGACATATTCAAAGAAATTCTGACCGTCAGTAGGAATGGTTTGTGGATTACGAACAGCTATAATGGCTGAACCTAATAAAATAGCAATTACGACCCAAGAAGTAATAAGTACTTGGGCATGGACTTGGAAATTTCCTATTTGCCAATAGAAATGTTGGCCTACCTCCACACCGGATATATCGTATAAACTTTTTAGTGTTTTGATAGAACATAAACATAATAGAACATTCATATTACCCCCTGAAAGAAATAGAACTTTAAAAGGAATTATTTTGATTCAACCGTCTTCTTTTTGATTTGCCTACGCAAATTCTATATTTGCAATATCAACTAATCGCAGAACTCCCCTTTTTTTATCCCTTTTGTGCTAGTCAAAAATAATAACCGATTCAATAAATGGATTCTATGGAGTTCCCCATAAAATTTACTTATCTTATTATTAATCAAGAATTTCGTATATAGCTAGAACGGCCCTCACAAACTGCAAATACGAATTTATATTTATTAAGAATTAATCGGATTGAATCTCTTGGATCGTCGCTCGCTGGAATTTAAATATCTGCGAGATTCGGGTCACAATTTGTATCGATTAAACAAATTATTGGAAGTCCCAATCGGGCAACCCCGTCATACATATATTTAATTCCGCCGATATCTGTTTGCAAGTGAAATAATTGTCTCTTCAATACAGCGGCATCTCTTTTCGGAAGACGGTTTAATCTCCCCGCCTTTTGTTCCGTTCTCAAGTCCCCGAACTTATGAAGTCTCGTTTCTATAGTATACCAATTCGTTAACATACCACCGAGCCTTTATTTATTAAAATAATGACACCGAGCCCTTATTGCCGCCCGCGATACTGAATCAGCCGCTTTATTTTTGGTACCAACAATTAAGAATTGTTTTCCCTTACTTGCTGCATCAAAAACTAAATCACAAGCTTCTGATAAAAACCGAGCAGTTGTAGTAAGATTTATAATATGAATACCTTTTCGCTTTGCAGAGCTATAAGGTAGCATTCTAGGATTCCATTTTATAGTACCATGACCAAAACGAACTCCTTCTTCCATCATCTCTTCCAAATGGATGTTCCAAGATCTTCTTGGCATTTTTACCCACACTTTTTTGATCTTTTTTTTTATTTCGAAATAAAAAAAAAAAGATGAAAAAAATAAATGGTTCCCATGGAACCTTCTCTTCATAATGGAAATTGGTCGTTGATACAGATCCAACCCGTTCATTTCTTTCAATTCGCTATTATCTTTATTACTACTGTCAAATCAAATGCCCGTAAAAGGATGAATTCGCTTTTTTAGGAATCCTTAAATTTGAAAAAAGATTGTTCTGATGTATCATGTAAATTATTTGAAATGCAAAAAGAAAATAATTCTCTGTGGTGGAACAAAATATCTTTCATTTCCCCCTCGAATAAATTATTCTTTTTGGTTTCCAAAAGAATGTTGTTACGTTGCCTTGAACATCCGTTGAACCCGGTACCAACGGGTACCATCCCTCCTAGAACAACGTTCTCTTTCAGACCTTTCAACCAATCGATACGACCCCGGATGGATGCTTTTGCTAAAACCCGAGCTGTTTCTTGAAAACTCGCTTCGGATATGAAACTTTGAGTATTTAGAGACGCTTTGGTTATTCCTAATAATATGGATCGATAACAAATAGCTTCTTCCAAAGCACGCCCCGTTCGTTCAGCTCGCAGCAATCCAATTAGTTCTCCGGGTGAAAAAACATTAGACATTCCATCTTCTGAAACCAACACTTTTGATGTTATTTGACGTACAATGATTTCGATATGCCTATTATGGATATGTACCCCCTGGGATCTATAAACCTTTTGGATTTTATTAACCAAAGAGATACGACTTTGCGCTATAGTTAGCTCAGCACCAATCAAGAATCCCCAAGGAATTCCAAGAATTCTTGTTATACACTCATTCCAATCCTCAACCCTCTTTTCTAGGTTCAACGATATTGAATGAATTGAACGCACTTCTAAGATTTGTTCCACTTTTGGAAGACCCTGCGTTATATCACCAGATCTAGATTTTTCATATATAACTGTAATTAATGTATCTCCTTCGGAAAGTATTTCCCCATAATGTCCATGAACAGTTGATCCTGGAGTAGCTAAATAAGGCTGCGCCGATCTTATTACTAAAGAGTCAAGTTGAACAACTATAACTTGACCCGGTTTTAGGTGGGATCCTTTTTTGGCTATACATATATTTTCACAAATAAACTGCCCCAGGCTAATTATTGTGGATGTTTCTTCACAATAATTATGATTATAATTAGGATGGAGAAAATGCCAATTCAAGTTCAATGGATTCAAAAGGGTGTTACTGCACGGATCGGAATTATAAATTATCCCGTTTTCATCCATTAAATAATATTTCAATACTTGAAACGTCTGTTTTAAATTGTCGAGTTGTAAATATAAATATTTAGTTACCCAAATCGGATTGTAAGTTATTAAACGGTAAAATGAATAAAAAGGGTCCTTTGGAAAGACTATTCCTAAAGGGCCCAACGAATTTGTAATAGGAGTTAGGGGTTTTTTATCTCTTTTAATTGATTCTTTTATCCCATCATAATATTTTACATCGTTGAATGGATTCATTTGAAAACAATTATATGATGACAAAATGATCAAAGATTCGGATTCCTTACTTCGATTCACCAACCTACGAAAAGTTCCTTGATTTTGGCTAAGTGATTGTTGAATCCTTTCCTTCGAATAAATAAAATAAAATGGATTGATATTGGCATGATCTGGCCTATTCTCATTATCAGAGATCAATCCTGAACCTAATGGATCATTCCTTTTTCGGATACACGAAGTATGGGATTTCACTAAGTTGAGGCGTAGGAAATATTTAATCAGATCATTTGTACTTACTTTAACAAGGGAAGCGTGGGCCTCATCGATAGAAGAACCTTTTTTATCTTGGTCCCCATTCAAGATTAAACAGGTCCGAACTAATTGAATACTTGTGCCCGAAATTTCCCGAATGGGTTTACCATTTGCATAAAGTATATAATTTACAACTCTAAATTCTAGATTATCCCTTTCCCGCAATAGATCCGGAGGGAAAAGTGTTGTTAAATTTATACCGTCCGCAATTTCATATATGGTTACGGGTCGAACCAAAACAAAATACTTTTTCTTGGTGGGTGTGATCCATTGGACATAAATCCAATTTTTCAATTTTTTTGATTCCTTATACTTTGTTCCTGGTGGTATCAAGACGCCACTGTGTCGGAATATCTTATCCATCTCTCCAGGAAAATGGATATCTCCAGAAAATATTTTAAGTTCAATTATTTTTTTTTTTCTCTCCATTCGGACCAACCCGCCTACTCGGCTTCTTGTATTTAAAGTGATTAGTGTATCTATCCCAATGAGACTATTGTTCCGTACCATTATGGAAGAAGACTCGGGGAAAATATGCACTTCCTCAGGAATGAAAAAAAATGGATCTACTTTCGTTTGGTATTTTTTCTTAAATTCTTTAACTCCTCGGTACTCGATTAAATCCTCTTTTTTTAGGATTGAATGCAACTCTACAGTTCCATATTTAGTAATTCCTGAACTATTTCTTCTGTATTGGGGATCATCAAAATAAGCAAGAATACTATTTCTACGAAAAATACCATTTCTCGGTATTTTAATCGAAATACCGGGGCGGGGCATTCGTTCTTTCTCTCGTTCTTGAATCGATTTAAATGGAATGATGAATCTATTTCTTCGCCTCTTTGTCAATAAAAAATTATCGTGGCGAATAGCAGTAAATGTGTGATTACAATGAGCCGTATATCGATAAAATTCTGCATAATGAGGAATACGAATTTCTTTTTTATCAGAAAAATGAACACTAAAGAATTTGTGTTTCACTTCATGATTATTTAATGAAAGACTAGAAATATACTGTCCTTCAGCTGAAAGAGAATGAACGTTCGTTTGATCTTGATCCTGGTGGAGTGGAAAGAGGGCTGCGTTGAATCGGCACGAACCTCCTGATAATATCCACAAATGACTTGTTTTTGGTAAAAGATGGACATTACTATATGTAAATTCTGGCGCATGGTATACATCGGTACTCCAGTGCATTTCTCCTTCTGAGTCAGAATAAATATGTTTTCGAATTCTCTCTTTAAAATTGAAAGTGTATGCTCCCGACCGAATCTCAGCAATAACTTGTTCTGATTCTACGTATTGGTCATTTTGCACTAAAATCAAACTTTTGGGTGGAATAGTCACGTTATGCCTAATATTTTCACTTTCAATAATTACATACAAGTCTATATAACATAGAAAAGCAGGATGCCCATGACGTGTACGTGTGGGATGAACTAAATCCTCGTTGAATTTTATTTTTCCATTAGAAGAGGCTCGGACATGTTCTGCAGTACCCCCTGTGAATACTCCACCGGTATGAAAAGTTCTTAATGTTAATTGAGTGCCCGGCTCTCCAATCGATTGACCCGCAATAATGCCTACAGCTTCCCCCAATTCGACCAGGTCGCCATGAGTAGGGCTCCGGCCATAACATAATCGGCAGATCCAACATGTACTTTTACAAGTAAATGGGGTTCGGATAAGTATTGGCTGTGTTTGAAAGGTTATAAATCTATTGACAAGTCCAATTCCAATATCTTGATTTCGAATGGCAATGCAGCGCGGTCCTATATATATATCGTCTGCTAATACACGGCCAATCAATGTTTGGATAAAAATTCTTTCCGGCATCATCCCATTTTGAGGACTCACAGAAATCCCTCGAATGGTGCCACAATCTGTTCTACGTACAACAATGTGTTGAACTACTTCAACAAGTCTGCGTGTAAGATATCCAGCATCCGATGTTCGTACAGCAGTATCCACAACCCCCTTGCGGGCTCCGTAACAAGAAATGATGTATTCTGTTAAAGAAAGCCCTTCACGTAAATTACTTTGAATAGGTAAATCAATCATTTGTCCTTGCGGAT